AGAACGGAAAGACCCATTAGATAATGAACTATTGGTTCTCTGACATCTCTGGCGATGAATCAACAATTCGAAGTTATTTTCTTGCGTATTCTTGATGAACCAGCTTTTAGACAGCGATTTTGTTAGGGAAGTAAGAAGCCCCTTTGACATCTCTTGATCTGCAAAGAATTCTCGACGTGAAAACACAGGCGCATCGAAAAAGAATGGATTCGCAGGGTCCCAAAGAAATTGGCTTTGATAAAAGCCTTGTTCTTTGAAAAATCGATCTCGTGTCTGGTACTGCATGGTTCCACTCTGCAAGAACTCCGAATCATTCTCTTGATCAGAAATGATCCGCGTGCCCAAAAATGACCTGGCCCAATAGGGAAATCCCAATTCATTGGGACTTTCGATCCAACCAAATAGATCGGGGTACCATATTCTAGGAGCCCAAACTATGTCATTGAAGAAATCCTCCTCTATCTGTTGCAGGTCGAGGTTTCCTTCGCCAAATGGAACCCCGTCTTCCAATTCAAACTCCGATTCGTCTTTTTCATAGAGAAATTTCTGATCAACGCTAGAAAAAAATCCATTTTTCATCATATCTAAGGGATTCCTTCGTTCAGACCGAAGAAGCAATGTCACTCGATCATTAGCAAACTGACTGCCATCTTTTTCTGTCCGAGAGGATCCCACCAGAGTGCCTTCTCCTTCGAATACTTCTAATAGGCCACGAACTAGAGCAGAATCAGTCTCAACCAAATCAGAAGTTATCCCATTTTTTTCATCGGGTCCGGGTAGAGACCAAAGATCATGAGCGACCGATCCGGCAGAACAACTCAAAAGATAAAGAAGTATCGTTAATCTCTTCATGCTCGTTGCAAGCTCGAAGTACCAGTTGTACAAATAAGAACCCCCTGCCTTAGGGAATCTCTTCTTCAGATAGATAGATATAGGATCTATGGGGCCATTCCTTAGAAGTACATTTTGTGCAATAGCCCTTCCGATCTGATAGAAAAGGATCCCATGATCCTGAACCGGTCTTACCTTGGCTCGAAAATTCCAAGTTTGTCTATGAAGAGCAGATCGAATTGTATGAGTGTCTATAATGGATTTCTTCTGTGCAATACTAATGGATAGGGCCTCATTCGTAAGTGCTACAAGATCTCGTACACTGGAACCCATGGTTATGGACCCGAATCCATTAGGATGGGACAGTTTCTTTTCCAAGTGAAATCCCCTAGTATATGAAAGAGTGAAAAACTGCTTTCGTTGTTGTGGAATAAGAAGCCTTCGTAGCTTAAGGCATGTATTTAATTTATTCGGAGCTATTAGAGCGGGATCCACTTTTTGGGGAATATGAGTCGAAGCAATAACAAGGATATTGCTAGTGGAGCATCTTTCACAATCCCTGGAGAGAGAGTTCACTAATAGACCGAGGGATAAGCTATTCGACGAACGCACAGACAGATCATGAATGTTTGGAATCCAAAGTATGCAAGGGGACATTGCTTTTGCTATTTCGAATGGAATGCGGATAGTAACTGGATTTAGTAGTAGTCTATCCTCAGGTCGCGCATTTAGCAGCTCTATATCATCGATATCAAGGTCATCATCGCTATCGCTATCGCTATCGTCACTCTCATCAACATCCAGCATATCAAGACTCTCAACATAGTTCTCATAAAGATCGTCATACTCATTAGCAAGATCCTCAGACTCACTATCATAAGGATCGAACTGATACTGATAAGGAATGTAATTGTCATCCAGGAACTTGTTCGGAACTACCGTAATGAAAGGAACATAGGAGTTTGTCGCGAGGGATTTGACCAAATAGGATCGTCCAGTTCCTATCGAACCTATCACTAAAATACCCCTAGAGGGGGATAGGGCTAAGCGGAGCGAAAAGGGTTTTCCATGAGATGGGAAATGAAAACGAGTAGCCCCACACGAGGTTTGTGAATAAGTGATTGTCTGAAAATGAGCAAGGAATATCCGTCTTTCTGCTAAACAGGATCTATTGAACTCATAATTCATTAGATCCTTTTGATGAATGTCAACTACGTATCGTAAGTAAATTGATCCCTGTTGTTCAACCATTTGATAACTAGAGTCATTCTTTGATAAACCATCACTATGAGTCAGACTCAATAGCATTTGATCCATCCTTTTTTCTATCGTTAAGGTGGACAACTGAACCAAGAATTCTCTTTCTTCATCCTCAGTCACATCACTGGTCGCGACCCAGGATTCTAGTTTCTTTTGAGAATCAATCCACTCAACGTTCACGTTTTTTCTTATCAATGAATAGATCTCTTTACTTGTACGACTTAGATGTCTCGTATTTCTCGAAAAAGTGATTCGATTGATAGGATTTGGTATGATCCTTAGGAAATCCATGATACCCATGAGATTGCTATTCCAAAATTTCTTCTTAGAACCTATGGATTTGAACCCATAAGCGGAACCGCCACCCAATAGCATGTTAAAAGCAGAACCCCATATTGCTTCTAGAAAATAGATTAATTGTTCCAGAGCAACTAGAAAGAGATTCTTTAACCAGAAAGAATTCCGCTCAGATGGAGGATACCTATCCAGAAGTTTTTGCAACTCAATCATGTATGATGGAATCATCAAAGATTTGATCTTTTTGAAATCCGTCTGTAACTCACTAGAGGCTCGGGAAACAAAGAGAAGATGTGTACCAATGAGATATCCAGCAACAAGAAGAAGGAAAAGGATGAGGAACTCCCGAGCATTTGATGATCTCAGCCATAGGGGTGACTCATTATTTCGATGAATCAGTTCTGCGGACCGAAGAAGAGTCTGTAAACAATGACTCGAAATCTCACTGAGATTCCAGTTTGAAAGAATCCACCACAATTTTGTCTGAAGAATCCACCATGATGTCTCCAGAATATCCTGAAAAATAGATATGTGACTGCTCAATAGGTTTGAAAAAGGATCTAAAAGGGCGAATTTTAGATATTTGAACCCTGTCAAAGTAAAGAACCACGGTATATATGGTTGGAACAGATTCCATTTTGAGAGATTTGAAAAAGCACGCTCTCGTTGAAGGGTTCTATCCATCTCCCGTTTCTTAAACTTAAGACTCCGTTTTTTCCTCTTTTTGGATTTCTCAGCACATGAAGTGTGAATCAAACCCATGTTTGAATTGAAATTGAGATATTGCTTCCCTTCGGAATCAGATAGATTCATATCTGAAAGAGGTGGACAATCCGTTCTTTCAAAATGGACTATTTGTCCCTCTGTTAGAGGTGTTCCAGAAATGTCTGCGATCGAATAAATAGCTCTACCAACGAATGGATCGAATCGCATTGGAAAATGGAAAGATTTGTACAAGTTATACGTTTCGTCACCACTTTGTGGCAAATCCTTAGGTAGGAATATCTTAGATACCTGTGACTCGATTAGGGAAATCGTATCTCGCTCCCCCAAAACATGTTTTTTTTTACCGACGCACAAAGAAAATCTTTTGTTGCGAATGAACAAGATATTGAGGAATTGTCCATACGTAAGATCCGAATTCTTGAGAAGGGCCTTTTCCACATAAAAAGGGAATCTTTTGTTACAATAGAACCAGAAGTGATGTGGATTATTCAAGAATCGAAGTCGATTTGCTTTCGAAAAAGAAGATATCAATGAACTTCGATGAAATGGTTTCACGGGATTCAGCCAATTGTCTCGATCGTGGGATGTCATTGAGAAATAGGAATCCGTGTTATCAAAATCGTTCCTGCAATTCTTTCTAGTAGGAAATGAGTCAATCAACGGATTGCAGAGTGGATCATTCGGCCCTTTCAATTCATAGATATAGATGGGGATCTCAGACCCAGGAATGGGGGAACTTCCGATACTCACAAAGAAAAAGGGAAGTGACTTCGACAAAAAGGACAAAAAGAGAAGTGACTTCGACAAAAAAAAGAGAAGTGACTTCGACCAAAAGGGAAGTGAATTTGAGAAAAATAAGGATGCCTTCGACAAAAGGAAACGAGGTGACTTCGTCAAAAAGGGATGTGACTTCGACAGTTTCCCCATAAACTCGCCCAAATCAACCAAATATTGAGTCGGATTCATACGGAATCGATTCAGATGACTACAGAATCGATTCAGATGAATACGGAACCGATTCAGATGAATACGGAATCGATTCAGATGAATACGGAACCGATTCAGAGAAATACGGAAGCGATTCAGATGAATACAGAAGCGATCTCGATTCAGAGAAATACGGAATCGATTCAGATGAATACGGAATCGATTCAGATGAATACGGAATCGAGATCGATGAATACCTAATCGATTCAGATGAATACGGAATCGATATCGAGATCGATGAATACGGAATCGATCTCGATGATGATGATATCGATCGAACACTACTTGAAATTGAAAACGCCTCGTCGCCTCAGAAATGAAATGTTCCAAATGTTCCTGGAAATTTTGGGTCCATAGATCCGGCTCGGTGATTGATAGAATGAGTAGATCTGCCATTTTTGAAAATCTCTCTTCGGATTCAAAATCGTGGTGTAACGTGTACCCCACCCTGTTCCGGTCATGGAATAGATGAAAGAAATCCAAAAATGGATTTTGGGTCAAGAATGAAATCTTATTGGAACTGTCCAGATCCGGTTCATCCTTCGGAACCCTATCACATCCCGGATCTGATGAAATAGGATGAATTGAGATGGTCTTTTGCAAATACGGAATTATCTTGAAGAGATCCACTATTTCTTTCGTTTCCGATCGCCTGGAAGGGACAAAAGAAACATCGTGTTGTTTCTTCAACAATTTAGGATCGGACCTCTCAGTAGGATTCGAACCCAGATGAAGTTCTGACCATCTGTCAGAGAAAAAAGAACGAATTGATCTTGTAGGATTCCCAAGAAATTCTTCGATTTTTTCCGGAAGCAGATGACGAATCATCTGCGTCTCACGTTCCGCGAATAGCCGGGACATTGAGGAATCTCCAGAAAGGCTGTTCGGGAATCGGTCTGATTCTATCTCGGTTCCTTCCGTTTGAAGAAAGGAAGGATCCCAATCCAAAAGAATCGATCTTTCTTTGAGTTGTTGAATCTCTCTTTGATTGATCAATGTGTGAGATTCCGAATCCTCATTCCTAATGGAATCGAAAGCATTTCTGGATTGATCAGAAGATCCTTTCAATTGGCTAGAATCCGTTCCTTGAACGAAACTAGATCTTGTGGAATCAGAGTGAATATTTGACGAGACATTCCGTACCTTGCTAAAAAACCGATCCTTGTTTACCAACCACACATTGTCTAACCAAATCCAATTCTCTCTCGATACCTTCCTCAAAAAATCGGATCCCTGTTGTTTGAAGAAACCCTTCCCTTCCATTGGTCTTTTTTCACGAAAAGCAGGCATGAGATAACAAATCCAGTGTTTCACTAAGATTTCGAATCGCTGTCCCGAATTCAAGTTGATTCTGTTTCGCTTCTTCCTCGGAGAAAGGCCATCAAACCATTCCCAATCGTGGTCCCTGCCGAGCGCGATCGGATCATCCGTCGTATAGGATACAAAAAGAAACTCCAGATATTGGATATCTTTCTCTTTGAATGAGATCTCAATTCCAGCTAGGGTTTCTTTCGATATCTTACAACTAGAATCCCTATTTTTTCCGATCCAGTTCCTCCACCACCGCGAACCCCAGTTAGATTCAGGCATGATACACTTTTGAGTTATTGGGAGAACCCAAGGACTCCCTTTCGGATCCATGAAACCACCCTCAGAGATCTTTTTCCCTTTTGGAAGATACAGGAGCGAAACAACCAACCTATGGGAAGAACGAAACAATGTATCATTTCTAGGTCCAATGGAATTCATAGGTAGAGGAAGAAGCCCCCTCAAATAGAGATTTTTTCTTTCGACCATAGTTTGATGGTGCATACGAGATATAAGGACCGCTACTAGAATCAGTACTACACCCTTAACCAGTACTACAACTTTGCTCGTGAAAGATCGGTTGCTTGGTGAACCCGAAAGGAGGAGACTCCAAATTCGGGGGTCAAAAAGTTTCAGAAAACGTTCTTGGTGGAAAAAAAGGTAAGTAAAAGATTCCACGAAATCGAATTGGGTCCATGAATCGAACAAATACGAATAGCCAAAAGTCTTGATTTCTCTCAGTATCTCTCTCAATTCGAAGATCCATAATTGGACTTCATAGTCTCTCCGCGGTTTTGTTCGCATGGTTATGGTTATGGTTATGGTTGGAAATGATTGATTCACGATGTATGATGATCCAAGCATCCATGGCTGAATGGTTAAAGCGCCCAACTCATAATTGGCGAATTCGTAGGTTCAATTCCTACTGGATGCACACCAATGGGATGGGAGCGTTTCATAAGTTCAGTCTATTGGAACTGGCTCTGTATCATCATCATCAGAGAAATCAATCTTACTTTATATGTCTATTATATATATATAGATATATATATATGGGTTTTTTGTTTTCAGAATTCTTTCGATCTTCGATTTCGATAGCGTTCGATTTCGATAGAGTTCTCTATGAGATTCGTTCGATTCTGTAGATTTGAATTCGAACCTTAATAGAGAACGAATTGGTGTGGTATATTCATACTATAACATATGAACAGTAAGAACTCGAATTCTTATCAATACTGGAACTCATAGGAAAGAAAGTGGATTTATGGATGGAATCAAATATGCAGTATTTACCGAAAAAAGTGTTAGGCTATTGGTGGGGAAGAATCAATATACTTCTAATGTCGAATCAGGATCAACTAGGACAGAAATCAAGCATTGGGTCGAACTCTTCTTTGGGGTTAAGGTAATAGCTATGAATAGTCATCGGCTCCCGGGAAAGGGTCGAAGAAGGGGACCTATTAGGGGACATACAATGCATTACAGACGTATGATCATTACGCTTCAACCGGGTTATTCTATTCCACCCCTTTCGATAGAAAGAAAAGAGCTTCAATCAAAATACTGAATAACACGGCGATCCATTTATACAAAACTTCTACCCCGAGCACACGCAATGGGGCCGCAGACAGTCGAGTGAAATCCAATCCACGAAAAAATTTGATCTCTGGACAGCGTCATTGTGGGAAAGGGCGGAATGCCAGAGGAATCATTACCGCAAGGCATAGAGGGGGAGGGCATAAGCGTCTATACCGTCAAATCGATTTTCGACGGAATGAAAAAGACATATCTGGGAGAATCGTAACCATAGAATACGACCCTAATCGAAATGCACACATTTGTCTCATACACTATCGGGATGGTGAGAAGAACTATATTTTACATCCCAGAGGGGCGAGAATTGGAGATACCATTGGTTCGGGTACAGAAGTTCCTATCTCAATGGGAAATGCCCTACCTTTGAGTGCGGTTTGCACCATGGATTTACGTAATTGGAAGTAACCAATCAGGTTTACGACGAAACCTAGAAATCGATCACGGATCCTATGTGAATGCCTCTACGGAATAGACCTCAACAGAAAACTGAAGAGTAACGGCAGCAAGTGATTGAGTTCAATAGTGACTCATATAAAATTATTGACTCTAGAGATATGGTAATATGGAGAAGACAAAATTGTTTGAAGCACCGACAGAACCAGAAACGCCCTTTAGTTCCAAAGAGAAGAAGAGAGATTATGCACATTTCATTTGATGGTCAGAGGCGAATTGAAAGCTAAGAAGTGATAATTCTACCCCCCGGGGAAAAAGAGAGATGTCTCCTACGTTACCCCTAATATTTGGAAGTATCGACGTAATTTCATAGAGTCATTCGGTCTGAATGCTACCTGAAGAACATAAGCCAGATGACGGAACGGAGAGACCGAGAATGTAGACTATCATCACATGAGTGATTCGACATATTTGGATGTCTATCTATCCATTCATGTGATACTTCATCATACGATTCCTATAGGATCCATCCGTATAGATATCCTCCTATACATTCAGAAAGCCGTATGCTTTGGAAAGAAGCTTGTACAGTTTGGGAAGAGGTTTTGATTGATCAAAAAGACGAATCTACTTCAACCCATATGCCCTTAGGAACAGCCATACATAACATAGAAATCACACTTGGAAAAGGTGGACAGTTGGCTAGAGCAGCGGGGACTGTAGCAAAACTGATTGCAAAAGAAGGTAAATCGGCCACATTAAGATTACCATCCGGGGAGGTCCGTTTGATCTCCAAAAACTGCTCAGCAACAGTCGGACAAGTAGGTAATGTTGGGGTGAGCCAGAAAAGTTTGCTGCGTAGCGCCGGATCTAAGCGTTGGCTAGGTAAGCGTCCTGTAGTCAGAGGAGTGGTTATGAACCCTGTAGACCATCCCCATGGGGGTGGCGAAGGAAGGGCCCCCATTGGTAGAAAACACCCCACAACCCCTTGGGGTTATCCGGCACTTGGAAGAAGAAGTAGAAAACGGAATAAATATAGCGATCGTTTCATTCTTCGTCGACGTACTAAATAGGAAAATCTTGAACATCGAATATGTTTCTTCGTCTTTACAAAAGAAAAAAGATAGGAGTAAGTAGCTGTGCCACGTTCAAAAAAAAAAAATCCTTTTGTTGCGAATCATTTATTAGGAAAAATTGAGAAACTCAACAGCAAGGGGGAAAAAGAAATAATAATAACTTGGTCCCGGGCATCTACCATTATACCCACAATGATCGGACATACAATCGCCATTCATAATGGAAAAGAGCATTTGCCTGTTTATATAACAGAGCGTATGGTAGGTCAAAAATTGGGAGAATTTGCACCTACTCTTAATTTCCGAGAACATACGAGAAACGATAATAAATCTCGTCGTTAATCTGAATTAATAAAGTAGATATTAGGTGCTCATCGTTCATTTGTGGGAGGTAAACCTGATGATAAACAAGAACAACAGTAGAGAAGTATACGCTTTAGGTCAACATATCTGTCTGTCTGCTCACAAAGCGCGAAGAGTCATTGATCAGATTCGTGGACGTTCCTACAACGAAACACTTATGATATTAGCACTCATGCCTTATCGAGCATGTTCCCCTATTTTTAAATTGGTTTATTCTGCGGCAGCCAATGCGAGTCACAATATGGGGTTAAAGAAAAGGGATTTAATCATTAGTAAAGCCGAAGTCAACAGGGGTACTATCAGGAAAAAGTTAAAACCTCGAGCCCGAGGACATAGTTATCCCATAAAAAGAACCACCTGTCATATAACTATTGTATTGAAAGATATATCGAAAGATCAAATATGGATAAAAAAAGATGGATAGATATATATATACTAAATATACAGATATAAGAGAGAGGTATTTCTATATGATAGATCGGGACAGATTGAAATTGAACTGGGCTAATAGGGAGAGTGAGGGTGTATGGGACAAAAAATAAATCCACTTGGTTTGAGACTTGGTACAACCCAAAGACATCATTCCCTTTGGTTTGCAGAACCCAAAAATTACTCCAAAGGTCTTCAGGAAGATCAAAAAATACGTGATTGTATAAAGAATTTTGTACGGGATTGTATAAAGAAAGATTTTGTACGTGATTGTATAAAGAAAAATGCAAAAAAAAACATACCTTCCGATGAGACACTCATTTCACGTATAGAAATTCAAAAAAGTAGCGATGTGATAAAGGTCGTAATCTATACGAGCTTCCCAGACTTGCCAAAATTTTTAAGAAAGGGGAAACCACAAAGAATCAAAGAATTAAAGACCAATGTAGAAAAAGGGTTTCATTCTGTGAACCATAAACTCAACATTGCTATCACAATAATTACAAAGCCCTATGGACAGCCTACTATTGTTGCAGAATACATAGCCAAACAATTAAAAGAAAGAGTTGCATTTCGAAAGGTAATGAAAACCGCGATTGAAAAATCCATTGCCCCAGGGAATACAAAAGGAATTCAAGTACAAATTGCAGGCCGTATCGAAGGAAAAGAAATCGCACGTGTGGAATGGATCAGAGAAGGGAGGGTTCCGCTACAAACCATTCGAGCTAAAATCGATTATTGTTCATATACAGTTCGAATGGTTTATGGGGTATTAGGCATCAAAATTTGGATATTTGCGGGCGAGGAATAAGGATTCTTTCTTTTGATTTCCGTTCTATCCAAAATGGAACACAAAATGACAAACTCTTTCATCCCTTTTCGTTCAATCAAAAAGGAGCAATTCTTTTTTCTTTTTATTCAATTCTATTCTTCTTTTTATTCAATTCTATTCTATAGGATTGAATAAAAATTGGATTGATCCTTTGATATAATTGCTATGCTTAGTGTGTGACTCGTCAGTTATTTCCTTTAGGTTTAAGTTTAGGGTTCAAAAACGGACGGCCCATACCAAAATAGGAGTAGGAGCTAGTAATGATAGAACTCATAACTATAGAACTCATAACTAGAAAACTAATAACCAGCTCATTGCTTCGTATTATCTGGATCCAAAGAATCAGTCACTCTATGATCGATTGATCAGAAAGTTGTAGCAACTGAAATCTTTTTACATAAAAAAAATCAATCTGAGTATAGATTGTGAAAGAAAAGAAAAGGATCGGGTAAAAGGAGGGTTGATAGAAAGAGAGAACTAGAATATCCATGATATATGATTCCAATATGTATGGTCTATGAATCATCTCAGAAAAGGCAGTGTAATAAAGCATCAATACTTAGGAAGAACCTAAAACAAAAAAAGAGCATCAAGTCAATTAAAGGCTGAGGAAATTGACTCAGGAACAACAAATTCAATTACGAGCTCCATTGCAGAAAATTCGGCCTAGCCATTCAGCAAGAAGTGATGGGAACGACGGAACCTGTGAATGCAGAAGATTCTATTGAAAACGAATTCTAATAATTCATTGGGTAGGATGGCGGAACGCACCAGAAACCAATTCAGTTATTCTGAGAGGTCATGGACTGACCCTTCGGATGAACCAGATCTTGAAAGAGTCAATATTCGCCCGCGAAAGCCTTACGACGTTTTCGGATATTCACTAAAAGTCCAAATCAAGATTGGTTATCTATTATAGCAAAAAGAAATTTTAAATGAAATTCGATTCTAGATGTTAGATGTATAGAAATATCTATACGTCTATTCGTGTATACAATCTTAGATCTAAAAAAAAAAAAAGAATCGTATGATTCATTATCGTATGATTCAGTGTATTATTCATTGAATACCTATCTCGACTATTATTGAATCGTTTCATTCGCGAGGAGCTGGATGAGAAGAAACTCTCATGTCCAGTTCTGCAGTAGAGATGGAATTGTGAAACAACCATCAACTATAACCCCAAAAGAACCAGATTCCGTAAACAACATAGAGGAAGAATGCGTGGCGTTTCTTATCGAGGCAATCGGATTTGTTTCGGTAGATACGCTCTTCAGGCACTTGAGCCGGCTTGGATCACATCTAGACAAATAGAAGCAGGACGACGAGCAATGACACGGTATGCGCGTCGTGGTGGAAAAGTATGGGTACGCATATTTCCAGACAAACCTGTTACAATAAGACCAACGGAAACACGTATGGGTTCGGGGAAAGGATCGCCTGAATATTGGGTATCTGTTGTAAAACCGGGTCGAATACTTTATGAAATGGTTGGGGTATCAGAAAAAGTAGCCAGAGAAGCTATTTCAATAGCTGCGTCCAAAATGCCTATACGAACTCAATTCCTTATTGTCGAATAAGGATATGAAAACAAAGGAAAGGGGTATTTCTGATGAAAACCAACCTGCGGTTGGTTTTTTTCTGGCCAAACAATATTTCTTTTTTCTTTTGCCCTTTCTTTGGATTGAAAGAAAAGATCAAAAAAAGCTATGATTCAATCTCAGACCCATTTAAATGTAGCGGACAACAGCGGAGCTCGAAAATTGATGTGTATTCGAATCATAGGAGCTAGTAATCGCCAATATGCTCATATTGGTGACATTATTGTTGCTGTAATCAAAGAAGCAGTGCCTCATATGCCTCTAGAAAAATCAGAAGTGATCAGAGCTGTAGTTGTACGTACATGTAAAGAACTCAAACGTGACAATGGGATGATAATACAATATGATGACAATGCTGCAGTTGTCATTGATCAAAAAGGCAATCCAAAAGGAACTCGAGTCTTTGGTGCGATCGCTTGGGAATTGAGACAGTTGAATTTTACTAAAATAGTCTCATTAGCCCCTGAGGTATTATAAAGACTCATAGGCGAGACCGCGATAGTTTGAGTGTCTCTGAAATAGATTCAATGAATTAGTAGATTGTGTCTCACGTATATCCCTTAATAGTAATAATTGATAACGAAAAAAAGAGCATGTTGAAAAAAAACTCGAAGGCACCAATAATTATAGCTCATCATGGGTAGGGACACTATTGGCGACATAATAACTTCTATCCGAAACGCAGAGATGGATAACAAAGAACTGGTTCGAATAGCATCTACTAATATCACCGAAAACATTGTGAAAATACTTCTACGAGAAGGCTTTATCGAAAACGTGAGGAAACACCGAGAAAGGAACACAAATTTCTTAGTTTCAACCCTACGATATAGAAGAAGGTATAGAAAAGGGCCATCTCGAACTATTTTAAAACGTATCAGCAGACCCGGTGTACGAATCTATTCTAACTATCAACAAATCCCTAAGATTTTAGGAGGAATGGGGCTGGTAATTCTTTCTACTTCTCGAGGCATAATGACAGATCGAGAGGCTCGACTAGAAAGAATCGGGGGAGAAATTTTGTGTTATATATGGTGATCTTTCTGGTATCCGAATTGGGTCGGTAACTTCCTATTTGTGACAAAAAAAAGCATACAAATATCACTCTTCTTCCATGAATTGATACTTCAAAGGGATTACCTCGAATGAAAGAACAAAAATGGGTTTATGAAGGTTTAATTACGGAATCACTGCCCAATGGCATGTTCCGGGTTCGTTTAGATAATGAAGATCTGATTCTAGGGTATATTTCAGGAAAGATCCGATGTAGTTTTATACGGATACTACCAGGAGATAGAGTAAAAATCGAAGTAAGTCGTTACGATTCAACCAAGGGGCGTATCATTTATCGACTCAACAACAAAGATTCAAATGACTAGGGGACTTTTTCAACACTCACACTACTTTCGTGGGGAACTTTTTCAACACTCACACTACTTTCGTGGGGACTCGTATCTCAAAATTGCAAGAGACTTATTTTCTTCCAAGGAGTAGATTAAAAATTAAGGAATTACAAATATGAAAATAAGGGCCTCCGTTCGTAAAATTTGTCAAAGATGTCGACTGATCCGTAGGCGGGGACGAATTATAGTAATTTGTTCCAACCCGAGACATAAACAGAGACAAGGATAATCCTTCGAATCTAAACTAAAAATCGACAATAGAGGCTCTCTAAAGGTCCAAATGATCTGTTTTAACATGAAATGGATATATCCATATATATCTGACTCCCATTTATGAGATGACAAAATATGGCAAAACCTATTATAATAAGACCAAGAGTTGGTTCACGTAGGAAAGGACATCTCAGCTCACGCAGGGGCGGGCGTTTTAGTTCACGTAAAAGTGGGCGTAGAATCCCAAAGGGGGTTATTCATGTTCAAGCCGGTTTGAATAATACCATAGTAACGGTTACAGATGTACGGGGGCAGGTGGTTTCTTGGGCCTCCGCCGGTACTTGTGGATTCAGAACCGCAAGAAAAGCAACACCATTTGCTGCCCAAACTGCAGCGGGAAATGCCCTTCGTACAGTAGTCGATCAGGGTATGCAACGAGCAGAAGTCATGATAAAGGGTCCTGGTCCCGGAAGAGATGCAGCATTACGAGCCATTTGTAGAAGTGGTATACGCGTAAGTTTGATACGGGACGTAACCCCTCTACCACATAATGGATGTAGACCTCCGAGAAAAAGACGTGTGTAGAAATAAGAATTGAACCAATTTTAAGTTCAAGAAAAATAAATGATTCAACGATCAAATAATAGTACTATGCTTCGAGAGGAAATAACAATTCGGCCACTACAGTGGAAGTGTGTTGAATCAAGAGCAGACAGCAAGCGTCTTAATTATGCCCGTTTTATCTTGTTTCCGCTTATGAGAGGTCAAGGGGATACGATAGGCATCGCGATGCGAAGATCTTTGCTTGGAGAAATGGAAGGAACCTGTATCACACGTGCAAAATCTGAGAAGATACCACATGAATATTCTAACATAGCAGGAATTGAAGAATCCGTACATGAAATTTTAATGAATTTGAAAGAAATTGTATTGAGAAGTAATCTGTATGGAACTCGCAACGCATCTATTTGTGTTAAGGGTCCGGGATACGTAACTGCTCAAGACATCATCTCACCACCTTCTGTAGAAATGGTTGATACTACACAGCATATAGCTAGCCTAACGGAACCCATTGATTTTTGTATTGAATTACAAGTCGAGAGGCATCGCGGATATCGTATGAAAACACCAAATAACGCGAAAGACGGTAGTTTTCCTATAGAGGCTGTATTCATGCCTGTTCGAAATGCGAATCATAGTATTCATTCTTATGGGAATGGAAATGAAAAACACGAAATACTTTTTCTTGAAATCTGGACAAATGGAAGTTTAACTCCAAAAGAGGCACTTAACGAAGCCTCCCGGAATTTGATTGATTTATTTATTCCCTTTCTATATGCGGAAGAACAGGATATTCACGTAGCGGACAATCCAAACAGAGTGACTGTACCCTTTTTGACTTATCACGATAGATTGCATAAACTAAAGAAAAACACAAAAGACAAAGCATTGAAATGTATTTTTATTGACCAATTAGAATTGTCTTCTAGGGTCTATAATTGCCTCAAAAAGTCCAATCTATATACATTATGGGACCTTCTGAATAAGAGTCAAGAAGATCTTCTAAAAATAGAACATTTTCGCAGCGAAGATGTAAAAGAGATATTGGACATTCTACAAAAGAATTTCTCAATGGATTTACCGAAGAATACATTTTCACTTTTAAATCCATTGGAATGATTTCA